ATGTTTCCACAAATAATTGAAATTCAATTTCTTGATCTGTATCTTCAATTTTTGGAAACTTATAAAGTTCTTCTGTTAAGCCCCGATCCATGAACCCATAAAATCCTTCAAATTGTATCTGATTCAACCCAGGTATTGTAGACATTTCCCCATTTTCATCCCCGAGCATTTTGAATTTCCCATTTATCAAAAAAATCTCATTCTTTTCTCATTCTTCATCGAATCATATGAATCGATCTAATAATGATGGAATTGAATTTCTATTCTGTTTACTGAATCACATGAAATTTTATCCAACTCCATATACCATATAATATATATGGAATGTATGAAATATGAAATGCGTATGAACTGAAGAAGAAAGATTATACTCAAATTTTAATTTATATTTATAACAAACAGATACAAACGGAAAAGAATTGATAAATGCCATTTAGCCTTATGGAGTTTTGTATAGAATATCAAAAAAAAAATAATTCAATTTCTACCATTATTATGATATTACATATTCCAATCCGATTGAATACCAGAAAAATGAAATGAATTCCTGATTGGATCTGTTCGTTGAGATAAAGACAAAATAATCATAAAATATATAGAGAGAGTTGATTTTTCTAGCACTTAAATTTTTCATAGATTCTATTGTTCAAAAAATGATTCGCAGAGAAGAGAGATGTTTTTACCCACTTTTTAACTTTTTAGTAGAATATTTAGAATATGATTGAAGTGCGTACGAAAAGAGGGCTTGTATTTATTAAACATGTGCAGATAGAGTATATATATATGATATGTCTTTCTCCCCTTTTCTTTTTATTCCATTATAGCTCTCTAGTGGAGACAACACATGGCGTGCTCTATCACAAATTCTATTTTTTCTTTAATCTATTCAATGAAAAATTGAAACACGATAATTTCTTGCTGATTCCCTATGGACATCATATCTAGATAAAATACCCCATTAGATAACTATAGCTGTGTAACAACTTATGTTCTGGGGTTTACATATACTCATAATTGCTGTTATATTATAATTGAAATTAAGAAAGTTTTTTTTATTGAAAAAAAAAATCAATACGGATTAGTTATGTATCCATTTTGATTTTCTTATATCATTAGAGAAAGACAAGTGAAGAAGAATCGTCCATAAATTTGCAGTCAATAGTTAAAGGTTCCAATTTGTCCTGAATTTTTACTTTTGTAACTGAGAATCCACATTTTCTTTTTCAATAGAAAAGAAAAAAGAAAGGGAAAGTTTTTAGATATTGTGTGTCTTGAGATACTATAACCAATCGAAGGTACGGATCCAATCTAAAAATAAGAGGAATTTCTTTTAGGCAAGGGATTAACGAAAAAAAGGAATTCAACACGGAAAGTACAATAATAAAAAAAGGGGGGGGTACTCTCATTTTTTTGTTTGGAGCCTTTTCTTTTGGCGACATGGCCGAGCGGTAAGGCGGGGGACTGCAAATCCCTTATTCCCCAGTTCAAATCCGGGTGTCGCCTGATCAACAAAAAACTCGAAATCCTCTATTCTGTTTTGCTGATATAACTCGACAAATTTTCTCCAGCAAAAACAAGTGTAAGAAAAGGACTCTTGATACTTTCTTGATTCTAAACTTCCGGAGGTTTTGTTTTCTAAAGTGTTGTAAATCCTTACGTTTAGGATTCAAGGAAAAACTAGAGTAGTGGAAGGGAATCAGTAAATCTTGATATGGTAGACACTCCACTACTAATGGAGTGTCTACTAGCGGAGTCCTGAATTAGATTGGATAGCGGGAGTGTCTAATTACCTAATTAATGGTTGTAGAAGGGTTGGAAGATACTTTGTATACAGACTGATGAAAGTCTCTGAGTGTTCAGGCATCGAATCAATATTAGATTGGATGGATAATTGGTTTTTACTTAACTTAATGAGGGACAACAAAAGAAAGAATAAGTCTTATTATTGCTACATGTTAGTAACATTCTTTTGAGACTTCCAAAAGTGTTACTGCGTATTTTGCTTGTGCTTAATGGTTCTCGATTTTACTAGAAATCAATTTTACTAGAAAGCATATAAGAACTTGTTATAAGCGGATTTATTGGAGTGTTTCATCAACGGTGGTGTGTCAGACTCCCCTTTTCTTTTTGACTCTGCGCCGGTAATTCCACTATTATTAGTGAACAATAATGGAAAAATGCCTTCATATTTGTTTCATATTCATAGAGATAGGGGACATAATACACATGGATATAGTAAGTCTTGCTTGGGCTGCTTTAATGGTAGTCTTTACATTTTCCCTTTCACTCGTAGTATGGGGAAGAAGTGGACTCTAGGGGTACTCCTAATTGGGTTGAGGAATCAAACCGTATCAATTGTTTTCTAGATCGTTTTGCAAAGCCTTTTTTTTAACTATTTTATTAGTCTTCATTTCGAAATTCTTGGATTCTAGTGGAGTAATGTATTCTATATTCTAGTGGGGTAATGTATTCTATGAATAATATAGATGAATAATACCCTTTCCATCAAAATCAAACAAACATTTCAATAATTCCCATGTTCGTATTTCGAAAGTAAAAGGGATACGGATGATAGGCAATTTATTAAAAAAAAAAATTCTTCCTAAATTTTCTATTTCGATGAACCAGCTCTTACCAGAGTTATATATGGACAATGAGGGATAAGGAACCCCCCCCTTTTTTTTTTCTGTATTTGCTTGTTTTTATTTCCTTCCCTCTTTACTGTTACTGTTCAAAGAGAAAAGAAAGTAGTTCCTTTATTTAATAAGATCTTGCCTTAGTGTAGTCACATATTGCGCACTTACCCCTTGTTTTATTATTTTAGGAATTTGATTTATGCTATACTTTATTGACTCATTTCATATCATGGATCAAAGAAAAGAGGTTAAATTAAAAATGGGTAGGGTATACCCCCTTTTCGAAACGAAATACGAAGAAAAGTTACCATAGAACTCTTTGGATCATCTGTCAACTGCTCAATCAATTACTTCGTTGGAATGTTAAAAAAAAGATTACTTGATTTTGTTTTTTTTATTAACTTAATATATGCTATGCCGATTCCATTCCATTTTTCCTTCATTTCTGATTATTTTCAATATGAATCTCGATATCCATGAAATGAAGGAATTAGAAAATCGTAAGACTTGCCTTTCGATTATTTCAGATTGATTGAAATTAACACAAATAAAATAGATCAAGCGAAGAAATAAAATTGAGATACTATGTACATTCCATATATTTAATTGATATCGACATGCATGAAGATACATATTGTAGATTCATCTATATTAAGCTTGTATCTTTATACATTACAATAATAGATAGTATGGTAGAAAGATTCATATTTTTTTTCTACCATACTATCGAGTTTTATAGGATACTGCTGATTCTAGTCCATTCATTTTATTTAAGACGGGAAATTGGAATCCTTTTTTTTCTTAAATCCTTGATAAAAAGTCAAGTTTCATTCAAATTAATCACTTTGACTGACAGTTTTTACGTATATTATAAGTAAAAAAGCGGTAGGAACTAGAATGAACAGCGCAGTAGCAATAAATGCGAGAATATTTACTTCCATAATTTCATTGTTTTTTTTTACTTCGCAATAACTCGGGATTTAATCCCATAGAGATGATAAATTTGTCGCTTGTAAATTCAATGCGATGACTTACATTTCAATGACATCGAATCGGATCAATATCATGAATAACAATATCTAAGCTATCAAATCGATTCACCGTCGAGAATTGAATAGTATAACATAGGAAGATCTTTTATCCACACCGAATACAAAATTGGATTCCTGGTCCAATCAAAAGAATTCCTTTCCTTTATTTATATATATTCTTTTCCCCTCTTTCTTTTCGATAATCTACCGCCTTCCTTGTACAATCATCTGATGATGTATCATCTGACTGCTTTTCCACTTCCACCGTTTACAAATAAACCCCAACAAAAAATAGAAAGGAAAAAAAGAAATAAAAAAAAGATATCGTTGGGAATGAAATTCTGTCATTTGTATCTCCTTTCACAGAAAATGGAGGGATGAATTGATGTATTTTTTTTATTGTATCCGTCGGGACTGACGGGGCTCGAACCCGCAGCTTCCGCCTTGACAGGGCGGTGCTCTGACCAATTGAACTACAATCCCAGGGAAATAAAGAAAAGTGTACAGCATAGATATTCTTATAATTTCATTCAAGCCATTTTCTATTTAGATTTTAGATTCGAATCGCCGTGTTGTAACAAACAAAGGCGCGAGTGATATATTGATATCCATACGGGTATGCACTTTAGTGAGAGCGACGCGGATTACTAGTAACTAGTAATACTTTCATTATTGCCAAATCGATCGATAATCAATTTTAAAATGAAAAAAAGAGTCTTTTTTCTTTACTTTAACTTTACTCTTTCTTTTCATTAAACTTTATACTTAAAGATCCTGATATGAATCTAGGTCCTTATCAAGGTCAGAATTTATGGGAACAAATAAATAGAACAAATAAAAAACAAATAGCGGTAGGGATGGATAGATCAGAAAATTGGACTTTTTTTTTGTATTCTTCCCTATTTTTGTTTGGCTTTTCTGGAAAACAAAATACAAAAAAATGGGTTATATCGTTTTATGTTATGGCGGATCAGCGAATTATTGGGCCGAGCTGGATTTGAACCAGCGTAGACATATTGCCAACGAATTTACAGTCCGTCCCCATTAACCGCTCGGGCATCGACCCAGGAAGAATCAATTCTAGGTTTATTGATAATCCATGATCAACTTCCTTTCGTAGTACCCTACCCCCAGGGGAAGTCGAATCCCCGCTGCCTCCTTGAAAGAGAGATGTCCTGAACCGCTAGACGATGGGGGCATATTTGCCTAACCGCCATCATACTATGCTCATAGTATGAACAGTTTTTTGAAATTGTCAATATAATGGAATGATATGACTAGATCCGAAAGCTTTTTCTATCTTTTATTTTATGATTTTCCATTTTTGATTCGT